TACTTAAAAATAGAGTTAATAATCGAGATTCCTTGCCGATACTATAATAAAAAAGAAATCTATTCAATGAATAGCAGCATAAGATCCATTGAGTTCTCTTCGCACTCCTTTGTGAAAGAGTAGAATGAGAAAGCTAATGAATCTTAAACCCATTGATAAAAAGAAAAAAAGAGGATAAATACTATAGTTAGTGAATAAAAGAGGGTTTGGGGATAGAGGGACTTGAACCCTCACAACTTATAAAGTCGACGGATTTTCCTTTTACTAGAAATTTCATTGTTGTCAGTATTGACATGTAGAATGGGACTCTCTCTTTATCCTCGTCCGATTAATCCACTTTTTAAAAGATCTCGAAAACTATGAATTGAAGGATTTGATTACTCAATATTCGATTGGAATGGGTTCACAATAATTCTAAAAAAATTCAGAATTTTCTATTTCATAATCATTCCTAATTTCATTCTAAAAAAGAATAAAGAACCTATATTATGATATGGGTTCCGTGATTAATCGTTTGCTATGTCAGTATCTATACGTGTGTATTAGATGTATAAAGCCCTTACTTTCTCTAAATTTAGAGAGAGTTCCACTACCAACACAACGTAATCAACTCGATTCGTTAGAACAGCTTCCATTGAGTCTCTGCACCTATCCTTTTCCTTTGGATTCTAGTTCGAGAACCACTTGTTTTCTCAAAACACGGATTTGGCTCAGGATTGCCCTTTTTTAATTCCAGGGTTTCTCTGAATTTGGAAGTTACCACTTAGCAGGTTTCCATACCAAGGCTCAATACAATCAAGTCCGTAGCGTCTACCGATTTCGCCATATCCCCATTTTCCTTTTCTTTGATTGAGACCTGGATTCCTTGTGTAATTTCATCCATCTCTTAGTTTTTTTTGGAATCGTTGAATTCATTACTCGACGTAGTCTAGCAGTTCGTCTCTATTTGACAGACCCTGCTTATTGCAATTCAGAATTGAATTGATTCTATCGTTGATGTATTTGCAATTCAATCCGAATCAATATATCCCCAAATTTTTCTCTCCCCCCCCCCCCCGCCTTTCTTTTTTAGAGTATTCAAAATCATACTATAACGCTTGATATTCATTCTTTTTTTTTCTAATCAGAATTAGCAATTTCATTTGCTATGATTCCATGTTCTCCTTAGTGAAATATTAATCATTAAATTATTAAGAAATAACAAAAAAAACAAAATATCTCAAAAAATGTCTATAATGATCGAATGAAAATGCCAAGAAATTCGCATTTTCTCCGCATTTTCTCTTTATTATATCTTTCATCATATATATTATTCTTTTCTATGTATTAGATTACTCATCCGAGCCATATCAAATTGAAAATATCTGAAATCAAATTCAATATAGAAATTGGAATAGATTCTATTCCATTAGAAAAATCAATTTGTGAATTAGAGAAATAAAAAGAAAGTTCAAAAATTTCTATAATACTATTTAAGGATATCCTCCAGTTAAGCATATCAAGTTAACTTTATCTTTATGAAGTTCTAGTATTTTTTTCTAAGTAGAACTTCCAATTTCGAACTAGTTAATAGCTAAGATTAATAATTAAGATCTGACATTTTACGGATTTCCTATACTATACATATTTCTATTTGTTACACTATTTCTGTTATGTAAGCCCACTTAGCTCAGAGGTTAGAGCATCGCATTTGTAATGCGAGGGTCATCGGTTCAAATCCGATAGTCGGCTTTTTTCTATATCGATGTTCCATGAACAAGAATCTCTCTTTTTCTCCGAATTAAATGGAGAATCCAGGATCTATTATGTGGTTCTACCTTACAATTTTGCTAGATACAAAACAATAAAATAAATAATATATATACAAAAAATCCAGATGTTGATGAAATTCCATTTTTTGTGGTACTTTAGTAGATTTTACTCTGTTTATCCTTTAGTTTAATTCAGTTTTAATTTTGATGTTTTCTGTAATGTAAATACAATGAAATTTATTGTGTAAAATGAAATTTCAATAAAATAAACAAGGAGTCTTCATGTCCCGTTATCGAGGACCTCGTTTAAAAAAAATACGCCGTCTGGGAGCTTTACCAGGACTCACTAGAAAAACACCTAAATCCGGAAGTAATCTGAAAAAGAAATTCCATTCTGGGAAAAAAGAGCAATATCGTATTCGTCTTCAAGAAAAACAGAAATTGCGTTTTCATTATGGTCTGACAGAACGACAATTACTTAGATATGTACATATCGCTGGAAAAGCAAAAAGGTCAACAGGTCAGGTTTTACTACAATTACTTGAAATGCGTTTGGATAATATCCTTTTTCGATTGGGTATGGCTTCAACCATTCCTGGGGCCCGGCAATTAGTTAACCATAGACATATTTTAGTTAATGGTCGTATAGTCGATATACCAAGTTTTCGTTGCAAACCCCGAGATATTATTACTACGAAGGATAACCAAAGATCAAAACGTCTGATTCAAAATTCTATTGCTTCATCCGACCCGGGGAAATTGCCAAAGCATTTGACGATTGACACATTGCAATATAAAGGACTAGTTAAAAAAATCCTAGATAGGAAGTGGGTCGGTCTCAAAATAAATGAGTTGTTAGTTGTAGAATATTACTCTCGTCAGACTTGAACTTAACGAAAAAAGGAAAAGTTCATAGAATTTTCTTCCCCTTCCCCTTTCCCCGAACTAAATCGACCTAAGGCCCTTAATTCGTATTTTCCCATTCAACTAGCATAAATGGATTAACCCTAGGATCCTTTTTTCTTTTTTGTTCTTTCCTCTATGTGTATTTTACATACCACAGTAATTTACTATAAAAAATTTCTATTAAATAAAGGTATTATTGCTGGAATAAATTGTTATTTGATTTGATACATTGTGATCGTTAACGTTGATCAATTAAGAGAAACGGAAAGAGAGGGATTCGAACCCTCGGTAAACAAAAGTCTACATAGCAGTTCCAATGCTACGCCTTGAACCGCTCGGCCATCTCTCCTACATAATCTTATTATGGAAAATAAACTAAGTGAATAGCGAGTTTTCCTATTCCTGCAGTACAGGTACAACCACAACGGCTCGGGAGTTCCATGGTTCTATTGGAAAAATTCCTTTTCATCTAAGTGGAAGGATCCAGGATTTTTTTACTAGGAATTCCGCTCCCTCGAAAAGTTTTAGTTTGGGTTTTCCCCAAACCAAAGAAAAAGAGAATGGAAGAATTCTTCTTATTCCATAATAAAATAGAGGAACCCTAGAATTCTGTTTGCATAAGGTACGCTACGCCATACAATCGAAATCTAAAAAAGGGTATGAGACAATTAATGACTTTGAAAACGCGAAATAGCTGATGAGAGAAGTTATTGTTGAGAAATAGAAAAGTGGAATGAAATCCAATCTTAGTCAAATATTTCATATCTCTTCTTGTCCAAACAGAAGGAAAAGGAGACAATTTGAGCTGAGCGGAAAATCCATACCTCTCTTATCCATTTAGAGCATATGGATCGATCGATTTATAAGAATCGAATGTGTTTGTTTTTATGTTATTTTGTGAAGAAATGAAAACAATTCTATATAGAATGGGTTGGGAATTATGCCTAGATCCCGTATAAATGGAAATTTCATTGATAAGACCTCTTCAATTGTAGCCAATATTTTATTGCGAATAATTCCGACAACCTCAGGGGAAAAAAGGGCATTTACTTATTATAGAGATGGTGCGATTTGACTCTTTTTTTTTGTTTTTTTTTTTTAGCCCTACCTACACCTCAGTCTTACGAGAAAGAGAGGGGGTTCGCATAGAGAGAACAAAATTAGTAAAGGAAACCCACGCTTGGGGAAGGTGAGGTGAACTAACAATTCCTTCTGTCGTGTATCCTCGATTGATGCGGCCTCAGATGCTTCAATTGTAGATTTGAGTATTGAGCGAAAGGTTACACCTACAGGATAGGTTTTGTATTACAGGCCAATCCTACTCTACTAGTACCAATAGGTAGCATAGGGGAGAAAAGCACTACACCTAGAAATAGGAATCAACAAGAGAAAAACTTTGTTAGAAATTAGCCCTTTCCTGATCGGTATCAGGGCTGGGAAGAATGGTTGGGATAACAAACAACCATCAGGTTTGTACTTTGGATACCCCTATAACCATCAAAGATCGTTGAAGTGGCTAATTCCTCTAAATAGGAGGCGTTGAGAACAAAGAAATTCTTGGAGCTATCGTTTTCCTCTAGCATTAATAGAATTCATTGGTGTTAAGAAAAACCTCTTGCGGGAAGGTTGGCTAGAGATTTCTTGGAAAAATACCAGCCCCTTTCGGTTCATAATAAGATGGGACTAATTCTATTTTTATTCTATAGATTATTTCGCTTAGTACTATGTACAGAAGGGAGGAGCCGTATGAGATGAAAACCTCATGTACGGTTTTGGAACGGAGATTTTTTGAATAGAATGAACGACCGTAACGGATGTTGGCTCAATCCGAAGGAAATTATGCGGAAGCTTTGCAGAATTATTATGAAGCTACGCGACTAGAAATTGATCCCTATGATCGAAGTTATATACTCTATAATATAGGCCTTATACACACAAGCAATGGAGAGCATACAAAGGCTTTGGAATATTATTTCCGGGCACTAGAACGAAACCCCTTCTTACCGCAAGCTTTTAATAATATGGCCGTGATCTGTCATTACGTGCGACTATCTCCACTATAGAAAGAAGAAAAAAAAAGAAAGGATCAAATTTTCTAGTAAATACTAGAAAAAGGGCTTTCTACATAGGGATCGTCAAAACAACGATTTTGCCCTATCAGCTGTAGGAAGGAAGGACACTTCACGAGAATCAAAATAGGAAGAAAGTATGGCCTATACTACTACTCTATGGATAAAGTTCCCAAATTGATAGAGAAAGCACCGTAAAGATCCATTAGTGAGCGACTGGGTCGATACAACTAAAAAAAACTGCTTACTTATCCCATGATATGGGGCAAAATTT